CAAGAGAGAAGCCAACCTTTTCCAGTGGAAATAAATCCCCAAAAAGAAAATAAATAATAAAAAGGAGGAGAGTGGCTAGGAATGCCCCGGTGATTCTATGGTAAATTGGAAACGTAGAAGTTTTCTGTGGCTTATAAATAGGAAGATGAGGAGATAACGGGCGACGGATATTCATGATATTAGGTTCGATTTATGTTCTCTCGCTCCTTGCTCGCGGAGCGGCATACCAGAAAAAAAAGAAAGAAGACGTTGCATAGTACCCTTACGAATACCAACAGCATTCAAAGAAGTAGTGCTTTCTCGTCCTCTAAGGCAACTCGCGGCACACTTCATATATGTATGATTTAATATCGAAAGCATTCGTTCCCAGTCGACAAGAGAAAGAACTGCTTCGGATAGACTTTCGCATATAGGATTGAATTACTTCCTTATATAAGGAATTATGTGCGCGGATACGCTGTATAAGTATCAAAATTTCTGCTTTCGCACATAACATAAGCTCTTTATCTTGTAATTATGTCGCATATCTGATTTACGCTTATCAGCTGCTATATATGTTGATGTCGCTTATCGGCTGCTATATACTTTAACTCAGTCTCTACTAGTCAATCCACTCGAGACTCTCTATCGAAACGATCCTAGTCTTCCTGCTTACTTACTGGTCAACTTTGATAAGGTAGAAAAAAGAGATTCACTCAGAGCAGATATTGAAACTAATAGCAAAGAAGGCTCCTCGAATCAGATTTTCTTCTATTACCGTAATTCGCCAATCTCGATGAAAGAGCAGGTAACTACCCCGCTTTTTCTCTACGATTTACGGGTACTTACTCGTGCACGGAATCAAAGAAGAGGAGGTCTTACCATATATATTACTTATGTTGTCGCGGATGGGTTCTTACTTATTAGTAGCATATCCGCTGTTAATATCTTTATGCTCTTAACCTGTATCAGCCAGTTTAATAAAAATGCTTTGTCTTGTTGTCTATTTCAGCCCTATTTGATTTAGTAAGGGGGAAGGCTTTAAGAATATCCTTTTGATCCAAAAAAAAAAGTGCTTTTTTTGAAGATGTATTGGTAGGCCATCTAGTAGCCTTCCGTAGGCCAGCTAGTCTTGGCGAGAGGGATTAAGCAGAGTGAAATTTAGAAGGCTCTGTAGCCGGAGTAGAAAGATTCAAGGTGCGAGGGAGAAAAGAAAGCATCAAATCCGAAGAACTTTCTCTCTGCTTTTCATAGCGTAGTCGTAGGAAAGATTAGTTCGAGGACCCGTTGGATGAGATAAATTTAGGAAATTAATATGATCACAGACCTATTTACATCAGCAGCCTGATAAAAGGAAGATTTAGAGAGACGAGCTTCTAAGAGAGTTTTGCTTGGGAGTCTCATGATATGCCGGGCCTTGATAGGGACCTTGTTGTGGAACATCGGCTACCCATTAAGGAGGGATACAAGCCATATAAACTACCGCCGAGGGGAGTTCTTTACCGTGAACCTGCTATTCCTTCTTATTGATGCTTAGTAAAGTAAAGCTCCATCTCCTTTTTTTACATCCTATAAGCCAGAATAAAGGCTATTATCTATTTTAATGACGACTTCTGCATTTTCTGTGAAAGAGTGTTCAGTGATAAGTCTTTCCATTCGATATCTAGCGAGCCAATAGATAGGTAGGTTGCATAGTCTATAAGAGTTCCAATCGAGTTATCTTACCCAGCCTCTTAGCTGCCTTTTCAAAGTAGCGCTTCTTGATACCTTTGGCCTAGGCCGGAGACCATTGGGAAGGAAAGATATTGGTTGGGAGGGGGCGCATTCCATTCTTCTTCAGGTCCAATTCCATCTGCTTGCGAACCGGAGACAGGAATCTTTTTTTTAATGAAGAATACTAGAATAAGGAGTTTGCTTAATCCAGGGGGAGTTCCCTGTAAGCTTCTTCACTATATGGAGATGAAGATGGAGAGAAATACAACTATTTACAGTGTAGGAGTATCTGATAGGGGCATTCAACACGTCTAGGAGAAAGGCTTAGCCTAACGTTATTGATAGCGGGTATTTATGTTACAAGTTAGTTTCCTAGGAATTAATATATTTCTAGTCGAATGTGAAGTGTAAGATTTGCCTTCGCTTTTTTCTAGTCAAGTGAGGTAGTCCTCTCCCAGTCCTTCAACTATCATCCTTCGTAGCAGCCCTTGTAGGTAGCAATCTTAATAGCAGTAGTGAATAATGCCATGTCCTGATATTCTAACTCCTGAAAGCAAGTCAAGCCAGCAGGTTCTCGGGCAAGCGCATACAGTGAGCCAGTTTCAGTGACCTTTTTTGGTGGAGATCTTGACCTCTTCCACATTCTTAGTTGCAGCGGAGGCATCATTTGATGAAAGCACTTCTGTCTTCTCTTTACCGGCACACTGACAGGATCCGACCTTGTGAAAAAAGCATTCCAGCCCCGCCAGACACAAACAAGTCAGTGGTCAGATTACATTAGCAGCTTCAACTAGAGAATCAGAAGCCGCAGTCCTATCCGCCGAAGAGAATACCTTGGGTTAGCTATGATTTTCCCGATCTAAATAAAGGGGGCTATTTTCTTTGCTCTCCTTTGGATGATCAGTCTACCAGTAATAGTCAAAGTAGTGAGCGGTCCAATTGTCTGGCGGAAGCTCGTTGTTGCGCTTAGGTTACGCTTTCCTACTATCAAAAAAGACTACGAAGGAATGGATGCTGGGGAAGGACACTCTCCTTCGGTCTCTCCGCTTTCGTTGGTTTGTGTTCTGGAAGTAGGACACGGGAAGTATCCCTACTGTCAGGGAGAAAGATTTCAGTAAAAACTGGATTGCCGCCGCGTATGGAGATGGAGCTATTATCCTATATATATTTTTCCATTTTTACCTTGTGGATCGAGAGATCGAGTCTTCTTTCCCCAATCAACCCTATGTCCGTTACTATTCTGAGATGTTCGTTCCTATTTTGAAAGATCAACCTCATTCTATTTCAGAATCATCTATGTTGGAATAATTCAAAAAATGCGGTTTACATGGTAGTCTTGATCGCACAGTGGAAGGTGGGTATAAGGTGTATCTTAGGAGAAAAGATCTTCCTCAACAAGGAGGGCTCTGTCCAAATGAAATAAATCAAGAAGAATATTGTGAGCATAAATGTGTTCACAACATGTCTCATCAATGCGGTGAGAAGGGGAGTTTTCTTAGTGGTAACGAGTTGTAGGACACTTTCTCCGATGCCACTTTGGTGGTTTCCGTTCTCGCTTATGCCTCACTTATTCTGCGAGAGGAAACCTCCATTCTCATGAAAGAAGTCAACTCGAAGTTTTTCTTAGAGAGCCATCCCTCTCCCCTAAGCCTCTCTCTGGCCTAAGAACGACGAGAAAGAGAGAGGGAATCAGAGCAGCAAAACAGGCGGCCTAGAACTTGAGAGACAACAAAAGAAACGAAGGCATAAAGAACTAGAGCAGGAAGACGAGTGGAATATTGTTGTATGAGCAGGTCTATTGGTTGGCTTTAGTAGCTGGAGCTGAAGCAAGCCCAAGATGCGAAATTCAAGAACAATCGGCTTCGGGGATAAACGGGATCTCTTGGCGAAAGAAGAAGAACATCCGAAAACAGATTCTTATGAATCTTCGGGGCTAACCCATCTTTATCGATGAGGAGAGAGTCCTATACTTAGCGAAAGAGAAGAAAAGAGGCTAAAGTGGTCGTGCTAGCAGACATTTTTTTTATAAAAAAGTAAATAAATAAAAAGGGGTGGCAAGAGTTATTCATTTTCCCCCAACCTTACTTAGGCATCTTAATCTTATCTTACTTATCTTAATAGGCATTGGCAGGAGTTGCCCCAAGAAACTAGTATAAGTTTCTTGCCTTAGGAAGATGTATGCGTAGGCTCTTCCTTTAACTGGCTTTCTTACTCTCTTACTCTTTGCTCCCGACTACAGACTACACTCTTAGCCTCCTCTCGTAACTTTTTTCATTACTACTAGTCTCCACTACCCAAAATTCTAGAATTCTCCAAAGCGACTTTCTCTGTCATTACACCCAAATCCCTGCGCTGCGCTACCACCTATTGAACCGAGCCAACCCCAGGGGAACCTCAATTGATTTGTATTTGTACCAGAAGGCCATTTCACTTGATTGAAAGTGGATGAATCAGAGTCAATATTCCCCTGGTGGGGAAGCTACCTTGAAATAAGTTAGCTCTTTTGAGCAAATTTACTTAGTAAACAATCCTTACCCCGAAGCTCCGCGATTCGGAGCTCCTATGTGGCCGACCCACAGAACCCTTATAAAAGGACACCTTATTCAAAAACGAAAGTCACCCAAGCCCCAGAAGTAAGGTAAGGAAGCGAAGCTGTATCGGTTCTTTTTCCTTGCCCTTGGGCACCTTAAGAGTCTCCCAAAAGAATAGGAATAGAGGATAAAAAACCTCAGCGGAAGTCTTGATCCCACTTCCTGCTTCCACCGAAAGGAAGTGAACCACCTTTTCTTCGGGAAGGCAAAGTTGGAAGAAAGAAAAGAAGAAGCTACTTCGTCATCCCTCAAAGATAGAGTAAGTTAGGGATTTCCTTCGTTTCACTCTCCGAAGTGGCGTGGCACAAAGCCCAATTGGAAAAGAAAGGGGAGCGGGTCTGAGGATAAAAGAACCTTCATTCAAACTCATCGCTGCTGGATTTGTTCTCTCATACGGATCAGTCTAGGGAACGTAATTTCATAGCACATGAAAAAGCGAAGCTCGAGACAAAAGATCTTCTTTCTAACTAAAGAGATTCGATTCGGAATTCTTATATGTCGAGACGGTATCAGACAGAGCAATCTGATCAAATGAATTCAATGATCTCGAGACGTCATCCCTCTGAGCGCTAAAGCTAAAGCTGCCTGGTGAATGATAGGAGGGCGGTGTTTATTTGTATTATTATGGTGTGTTCTATCCTTGTGGAGGGGGGTCTTCGTTTAGTCTATTGGTATGGTATTCTCTCAGTCTATTGTTCTAATTAGTTGGGCTTTTCTGCTGGAAGGTATTCTCATGTGGGTGCGTACTGCTCTTTTGACTAGTCTGACTTCTTATCGGTCGTGGCTGATTGAGCAGGTTCGCGTAACTGCGAGACGATTAGGTTCGTCCGTGACGCTTCGGGGCGGTGCCCCGGATCCCTACAAGCGGAGGATGATCAAATCCGCTACACCCACCCTCAGCCCCGATCCTGAATCGACTTTAGACTAGCTTTACATTACGAAATACCGCTCGGGGAGTTCGAGGGAAGAACCCAGAACCCGATCCACGGCCGAATAGCAACTCGTACGTAAGCATACACACTGAGAGCTGAACTCAAAGCGATCATAGCGCTGATCCCCTGACCTACATAGCCATTCTTGCGGATCCGGGCGTTGCGTGGTTGTTTTGCAAGATCTCGCTTTCAGTTCGTAGAGTGGATCAAAGATGTGTTCAGCTTGATTCGTTGGTGCAGTCACTTCGTCATCTTATGATTTGAAACTCGATTCCGCTTACACAAACAACTACGTTGTTGCTTGGTGAGTCCCTTCGTTTGCTTTGTGTGCTCCTTCGGTTTTCTAGTAGCAAGATCTGGCTTTTGGTTTGAAGATTGATTGAATCAGTGGTCAGCCTGTGCTTGAACGACGGCATTCCAAGAAGCCACTTCCTATGGTATGGGATGGTCCCCTATTGATGAATCAAATCACTCGAAAGAAAGTAATTTCACCGCAATTTATTAGGCAAATAAATATGATTTGATTTTAAAAGAAGTCAGTCGATCTTCGTTCTTCTCCGTCTTCAGTCCAAACCTTTTTTGTCGAGTGAAACTCCGCTTCTTAAGAGCTTCTTTGGACAGACTCACTCCCTTACTCGCTGGGTTGGTCTAAGGTTGAAAGATCAGTCTATTGCAACTCGAAGACTGACTTCCCTTCCAAGTAGTTAGTGCTGTAGTGAAGTCTTCTCCTGATGCCTAGCCGGGAGCTTCTCCGGGAATGATTGGTCAACAACAAGCTCCTACTCCTATTCGTTTAGGAGAGATGGGCATACCATGTCAGATTACCAGGATTCCGTGGAATCCATCTTTGATTGAAACTCAGATTCATTCTCTTTTCATTCGGGTTAGCTTCTTTGACTTTCCCTCCTACAATTACAATGGGAAGGGACGAGACAAAGCCTTCTTCTAAACGAAATGAAATAGGATTCAGCTTTCACTGTTTTCAAGGTATCTCCTGACTCGAAGATTAGGGCTTCTTCCCAGCCAGAGGCATCCGAAACAGGAGAATCAAACCGAAGGATCCCTTAACTATTAAGGGATTCATAGAACGAATCGCACTTTTACCACTAAACTATATCCGCTACAATGCAATTATTGTATATAAATGGACCTTTTGTCGAAGACGAAAATAAGTAGTATTAATAAGTAATAAAAAGATCGGATCATGAAATGCTCTTTTTTCCGAGGTGGCTCAGCTGCACCAGCCTACTGGAAAAGATTACCTATTAGATTAGTGGATTAGGCGCAACTCATGACCTCAGACTATCCTAAGGAGTCGGGTCTCCCAATCCAATTAAAGAAAGACGGGCAAGACAGAGGAGAAGTATGCCGGTACCACTTACCTTCCCCGTTCCCGGGGTTGGGAGTTTTTTTCAAATATCGGGCAGCTGAATCTTATAGCTTGAGCTATTCTCCTTAAGCTCCGAGGACGAATGGAGGTGAGCCGATAGGCGAACAGTACAGAGAGAGGGTGCTTAGTGATAAGCACCACATACTAAAAAATCCTGCGAAGAAGACTTGCAACAAAGAAAATCCTCTGGAAAGGGATTACCTGCTCCCCTAAAGCCGTGATGATTGGCTCGATCCTAACCGGGTGAAGAAAGAAGGTTTACCACTAGGCGAACTAGCATAAGGCCGTAAGCCTTGGTAAGCTAAGGGGGAGCTTTCAACTGATGGAGAAACTTACTTTTCTTTATTCTGGTATTGGAAAGTGTTCAGTCTACGGCATCCCCGTAAGCAAAGGCGGACCTAATGTTATCTTTCCTCTATTCCCGATATAGCTATAGCACGGTGGAGTCGGCTTCTTTATCCGTGGTCGTGGTGGGGCGTACTCTCAATCAAAGCGGGATACCTTCATAGACCTACGTGAAGCTAGAAGTAACTACTTTCGATTTTGCTTATAGAATAGATAGAAGGATCTCATCTCTTTCAATCACTTCGATTTCTAGCAGTAAACTCTTCCGGGGGGACGTAAAAAGAGTCCGAGTTCGCTTCATTTCTCATTTTCTTCGCTTAGGGAAAAGCCCCTTCTTTCAGTACAGAGTGCTTTTCTTCCTTTCTCGTAGGGATACCCACAATCGAGACCAGAGACTGAGGTCATATATGACCAGGCTACATCTCATGATGTCTTTATTGGAGAACGCTTTGATTCGATTCGCTGTTAGAGACCCTGGGCCTACCGCTCCGTGGGAATGTAAGGGGTTTTTTTATTGGCGGGAGACTATATGGCTCTCAATATGCCGCAGAAAAAGCTCTATCCGTTATAGTACCTGAATAATTTGGACTATGATATCGAGAAATTCCAAAACACTATTGAAGACTCTTCCCGATATGGGAAGGGGCCCTCCTTAGTAGCCCACGCTTCGAATTGGAGCGCCCTTCTAATTCTGGTTGGGATGCTGGATCCTCAGCCCTACCCCTAGCAAGTCAAGTCAGTTCCCGTTAATAAAGTTAGGAAAATTTCCATAGCCAGAAAGTTCCTACGTCCCTAAGGCCAGTGCCCCATGCAAAGGGCAGATCATCAAATCAAGTCCGGACAGATTCAATCCTGTGATAAAGCAAGTCTCAGTGACAGGAGCAAGAGTCCCCCTAGTTTGAAAGGGGATTTTAGGAGCAGCAGCTTAAAGGCTTATGCCTCGCCCACCCTCGGACGCTAAGCGTCAATCACGGTTTGACCTTTCTTTTTCTATAAGGAGAAATCTCGCGGAAGAAGCGCCTGTCTCAGTGCCATTTCCAGTAGGCCTAGTTTTCTCGTATCGGGATTTTGCCCCGAAATTCCATATATATAAACTAGCAAGAAAGGGGGTAAGGACCCGCCCTTTCAAGGAAGTTTTCTAGCCTCCCCGAAATCCAAGTCTAATTCAAATTAAGGCAGCTACATCTTAGTCTGGAATTGGAAGTGTGCTCTTGATTTAGATAGGTTAGGGTGGGGTGGAACAAAGACTTGTAAGACATCATCGGCCGATTAATTCCAGGTGGAGGAAATGTGATCGGCCTACCAAGCTTTGAGGTCTCACTTTAGGATTGCGATATGACACCTGTCTTTACCTGAGAGTCTTGCTTTAGCAAAGCTAACGGTGGGTAGGTCTGGGATCCGTTTTCCTCCTCTCATAGGCTGGAGAAAGCCTTGCCCGGAGAACTCACTTATCTAAGAGCTTAGCTAAAAAGCTGACTTTAAGAATAGGGGCTCCAACTCTTCTAGCATTTCTTTTCCCGTCCCAGAAAGAGAATAGAAAAGGCACGAATCCCCTCTTTCGGAATAGAATAGAGCCGGGCGATATCAAGGTTGAGAGAGAAATCACAGGTCAGAGCTCCGATTTAGACTCAAATAACGAGGAAAAAAGAGTTTGTCTAACTCCCCCTGGAAAAGTGAAAAACCCCCTATACCTCGGATTTGACTTCTTTATGTAATTAGTTCAAAGTCCATTCTTTAGTTTAGGAAAAAGCGGCTTAGGTCGACCTATGAAGACCAGCCCAATGTCAGTTCCTGTTTCCTGAACTCCTTTTTCAGGTTGTGGTAGTTTGTTCAAGAAGCTCATCCGCTATGAAAGATATATAAAAGCTTTAACTCGGAACTCGGAATGGAAGGCAAATTTCCAAGGTATATAGAGAGATCCCCCTGGATCTTTTTCCTAAGGACGTCCGCCTGCCTGAGTGGAATCCGCTTATAAGACTGTTTTTGATTTTCATATGTTCCAGTCTTTCATCTAGTACCTTGTCGCTAATAGACATAGACACTTCCGGGGGATGCCATTGACGTTCTCCGGGCTACCGTAGCCGCCTGTCGAGCGCGAATATTCGCTGCCCTGCGTTCAAAGCCCGGTTTAAGCCTATGTGACCAAAGCTGGAAAGAAATGAATATTCTTCACCTCGCCTGAGGCGAGAGCTTGCTTTACCGAGAACTAGGCTTTTGCTTCGCTTCATCAGATGGGCGAGACCACGTATGTAATTGTCTGCCTTAGAGGATAGACCTTCTGTCTCCGCCGCATAATATGATTTAGTTGAGTAGTTTCATCTAAAGTGGACGATTGCGCAACAGAAAGAAGTTAGGCGGCGGAATAGGGTTTTTCATCTCCTGCGGACTCCGCGGCACCTGATGCTCAAGCTTAAAGAGGGCACTCTGGGAAAGATCTGTCTTACTTGCCTACTGTTACTCTGTAGTTTTGTATGGGCGTTACCTCGACCAAAAAAGGTGGCAACCAGTTCCGGGATAGCGGACTCTCTTTTTCTATCCTAAGATCCAACAGAAGGCAGACTTTTTTTTCACTGGAGATTTAGGAGATAGCATCCGATCCGGGTTTAGCAACCATTGACTTCTTTTTTTAAGTTCTTGAAAAATCAGGAATTGAATACCACACTTCCTTCCTATTGGGGGATCCCTGTTCGATTCTCTAGGCCAAAATTTCCTTTTCTTTTCCGCTGGCTAGGCTAACTCTTTTATACATAAAGATAGAACGCAGACGGGTATCAAACTCTTCAATACTAGAGCATTTTTTTCCCGCTAATCTTCATTCGAGTCAAGTCTCTCTTTCTTATTAAAGAAAGCTTAATATGGGCTGTCGCTTCAAAAATCTTCTCTAAAGAAGGCGGTATCAATTAATTGAATATGAAAGGATTGGGACTTCTTCAATGAAGGGTACCGCTGCGGGTTCCTCTTTGGCAACGGGTCAAAAAGGGGATCTCGTCTGGTTCCACTACATCAAATACCACAGCACCTGACTCAGAGGCAAAAGTGGTGGCTTCATCTGCTTCAGTCTCTTAAGCTACAGCGGAGGATTGGGATATAACAGAAGATTCCCGAAGCCTTACAATGGACTATGTTTCACCAGAAGATGAAGCGGCACATAAATAATATCCAACAACACCATCAATTAAAAGAAGTATATTTACATTACATCGCGGATCATTTTCAGAATACCATCTGATTGGAGGTGAATGAAACCTCCAAAGATAGGGATAGGTTCATACCCCCTATAAACTCGTTGTATATTTGGTGAATAAAAGCTTTGACTCTTGAAAATCTCATCTAGTTTCATACTGTACAATCCACCACAATCCCTTTCATAAAGTGGAATTCTGATTTCATGTTGAAAGCGAATATAGTTCAGTTTTGGACACTGTTGTAGTATTACACTGTCCATATCCTCTAAGAGTATATTTTTCAATATATCAAAAATGAAACTCATTTGAGGAAAGCAAGTGTTATGCTTACATAGCAAGCCCCTTTCATCTCTTATTGGTAAGTTGCAAAAACGATTGATCAAATCCACAAGTTGTGGATCATGAATAATTGTTTTGACTATCTCAATAAGTCTGGATGTGGGTACAGTCATGCAAGAACACGAGCAATCCAGTATCAGAAGTTCATCCACTCCCCTCCACTCTAGGATTCTTGTGTGGTAAGAATCAACAGAATCAAATCCATTAGGATTCAAAGTGGAGAAACAAGATGGACCAAAATATGAGGATGCGGAAAATCTTTCAATTAAGAAACCTCCTAGAGCACCAATGACAACATGGTCTTCAAGAACAGTTGGTTCTATTAAAAATTCAGATGGTCTTGAATAATTCCTGTGTGTGAGACTCATCTTCATATTAAATAATTCACAGTAGTGGTGAAAAGGAGTAACTACCAAAAAGAAGAGAATTCTGTATAGATAGAAGTCTCTCTTCTGAGAGGTAATTGTGGTCATAAGTCTGAAATAATGAATGGACTTCATTGAGTTTAAATACCAATGAATGAAGAGACCTTTCTTTCTTACTAAAATAACTCCTAGTTTGATGTAATATCAGCATTTTTGTATTCATTTTATATTTCCATTAATATACCATGTGGGGAAACAGACTCAGTTAGCGCAAGAACAAGGATGATAGTACCAACCAATATAGAACATGTTTTTTGATTAAAAACAGGTTTAGGATTGATAGGGAGAGGTTATGCAATAGACCGATAGGGAGAGGATCAAAAGAGTTGAGGGGAAAGAGATCCCTAGCTGTTTGATTGAGTGGCTCACCGCATGGGCATGGGCTATTCACAGTAGGATGTAAACTGCAAACATGAGTTTGGTAGGTATCAGAAATAACGTTTTTCAACAATTGAACATCTGGGGATGTCCAAGCAAATGGATGCTCATTTAGTGGAAGGGGGGTTAGAATCGTCCATAGATAATACCACCCAATAATACAAATAACAATAACAAAGCGTATGTATCTGATATAAGAATAATTTAATGCATCAGAGAACTTAAAGCTCCGTATTCTCTCACTATTGCGGAAAACATCCGCAAGACTCATTTGACGATTCAATCCACCTTCTAGTGGTAACCGATCACCTTCAATTGGTATAGTGAATCGATTACCATCAATCTTGAGCGGAAAGCCATTTTTACCAGTCGTTCCCATGGGGCAAGGGTATATTCAACCTTTGTTGATTCATTATATTTATAGATAAAAGAATTACACCCCAAGGCATTTGCCTTCATTACTGAGCTTCGTAGCTCATTCCTATATTCGGGTGTGCCCAAGAATTCCCTCATGCGGATTTGACTGGCCCCATTTCCACTAATTTTATACCATAGAGGTAAACTCGAATTGAACGTTACATTACGACGTATCACAGGTTTTTGTGACGTCAAAGAAAAAAAGAATGAATTCATGATAAGAAACCTCTTTAGCTCTGGTTTGATCAAACCAGCTAGCTGCTCCTCCTATTAATCTAAATTGTATTAGCTCTTCCCCCGAATAGGGAAAGAGATAACCTATCCTCGTTGGTCCTTCTTTACACTATGTATGAATACAGTTGATTATCACAATCCAGGTGGCAGCTTACCAGTTGTGACTAAGATACCATTAGACCAAAACAAAGAAGATTCCGCTCGATTCCACTAGCATTCATTGTTATCTCAGTAAAAGGATACAGATGTTCAAAGGCAGAGAGTACCAATGCCGAAACATCGTTTGGTGTACCTAAAGAAAAAGTCTTCAAGTACGGGGTCTGTACAAGATCATAAGGCATCATGCTGAACATTGGATTATCCATTGGTAGTTGATTCACTAAGCCTGGTATAAAGCTATACCAGACAACACAACCAAAACCCAAAATAGACACAACTAAGATACGAGAAAAATCACCATTATAATGGCTTATTACATCTATCACTTTAGTTGTATCTATGTTATTTCACATTTCTGACAGAGAAGATCCTGATAAAGGACATGATTCAAAATCAGTGATGCTGGATTCTAACCTAAATCAAAACTATGAGTCAAATCAGGACAATGATAAGATAATCTATAATGCTATTCCAGTCCTTTGATATACTCCTGGTATGAAGGTTCTATCACCATGTGAGGAATCAGAGGTTTCTCACAAATAGGTTGTTGAAACAAAGACTTTGCTGTATTACGAACAATACTAGTAATTGGTTTTCTATAACTAGTAGACAACAATGCATTCTTTGATACACCTTCTTCTCCATCTCTTTTAAGAACCAATGTTGTTTCTTCTTTCTTCTCTTATGAGATTTCTATTGCTTCAACGGCTACTTCACTTCTCTATATGCAATTACTTGGCGTAACTGAACTCAACTAAGCTTTCATCTTACTATCTATAGGGTTTTCTCGAACCGCTCCGTGGGACTCTTAGATAGAGAGTTTCAAACCAAATGTGCAATTCCCCTCCCCCGACAATCCGAGTGGGGAACTAAACCAGCAGCGCTACGAACACTTTCAACAGAACGAGACCTTCCCCTATATTATATAGTCAATCAAAATGAAATATAGAGTTAGCCGGACTTCCCTTTCCGGGTTATCAAATACCTAGACTGGAGCACACTGACTTAAAGAAACGATTGCCTTGCCTCAGTTACGTACTGATTTGATTCCTTGCCAGACCGGAGGGGTACGGGATTGGACCACTAAGAATGACTTCACCCCGAGAAAGAAGAGAAGAATGACTCCCCATTGAAGAACAAGGAATGGGCCAAGGCTTTTTAGGCTGGTCTAAGATAGCAAGGGAAAGGCCTTACAACACAAAGTCTTGCTCATTCTCGATTATACTGCCTAGACGGACTCAATAGATGAAAGGTGGAGGTGATTGCATTCTCATACTTCTTGGAAGCCTTTCCTACGCCTTGGTTCACCACTGCGCACTCTCCATATTCTATTAGGCATGAGAGATGCGGGTTAAGGCAAGGGCTGCTTCTTTGGTTGATTGCTCATCAAACCCTAGCTTGCCCATGAAACTCTTTCAGTTGGGAGTCTTCATGAGTGAGTTGGCTATGGAGTTGATAATGACATTCTCTACTGCAAGCACAGTAAGGAAGCCTAATGGTCTCATTTCACAGACCATGCTTGGAACGCTTCTTCCTTAGTTAGTGCTTTAGAGAAAGCAGATGCTAACACAACCGAATAAGGAGAGGTTTGAGGCGGAAGAACTCAGAAAAGCTAGCTTGCCCCTAGATCGACATAAAAGGGAGTTTCTTACGGATACCTACCCTTTTTTTGATACTAATCTTCCCTAGTAGGGCTTGTAAAAGCATCTGGGAAGGGAAAAGACTGAAGGATTATGAAATTCCCTCACACTCGCGGCACTATGAAAGGCATCTAGGAAGTATTCTAAACTCCTATACCTATAGGTATAGGAGTTTAGAATGAGTCTCAGGCTGACGAATGAGGTTTAAGCGCGTGCAAGCTTTTCTTTTACATATATAGAGTAGAGTAGGTGGGACTCATTCCACTCCAGCTTTCTACACTCAACAGAAGCCGCTCTAATCTAAGTTGAGGATGGGCTTCAACCCTTATACAAAGACTAAAAGGGCATAGCTCTCGTCGATTCTCATTCATTCACTATGCTCTTGGGCAATCCAGGCATTTGGATTGAATCTGTAAAGCCTGATTCCAGCGTTAGAATCCGTAATGGCAGGAGGAAGGTTTCTAGCACTAAGAAACGACTCTCCTTTCTTTCCTTTTGGTGTGAATGCGGGAAAGCAAGGCAATACAGCTATCGATCAATAAGCTGCTTTTAGTTCTCCTCATGTACCAGACTGCGGAGAGCCGGTTGCAAAAGATCTCTTGTCTCCGAAGGAAACCTTTGACTCTTCTATCTAAGACTAGTAGGGTAAAAGCTTTCTCTTTCTTTATAGCATAACAGCCTAATACCCCCTTTCCTTTACTAAATACTAAAGAAAGGCCCTGAAAGCGGTACGGTAAGTTTCATTCCCGAGCCATTTTCTTATGAGAAAGGCAAAGCTCGAGTGCCGGATATTTTAGGTGACGAAAAAAGCTAGTTCTACTCAGATCTGACTCTTGATCTAGCTACCGAGAAAAAGGAAAGTCTATGATGCCCGCTCCTTTCGTCTCGTCTTCTGGTGCAAATAGCATTTGGGAGAGAGTGTTGGCCTTATGGAAAAGTATGTGCGGGGGGACTCAACGTACAGCAATAGCTCTCCTGAAGATGGAGACAGAGGGTATATGGGATGGAGTAGAGCATGCCAGGTGAAGAAGGTGCTAACATACTATAACAATAGGCCTTCTTTGAAGTCGTTAATTACGGAATATCAAATGTCACTTTGTCTTTAGAACTCTTCAAACTCACTTTCTTTCCATTCCTTGGAGTTACGGAGCTCTTCCCACTCTCTCCTTTCCTCTGCTTCCACTGCATCAAAAAGATCATCTTGGGAAACAGCGTAATTTCGATTTTCCACCACTTGACCAACAGGATTTGCTGCAGTCGAGCTTGATGCTCCCGAAGACCCCGAAGGGGCCATCATCATCTTACCATCTTCCATCTCCGAAGTGAGGATGAACCTCACAACACAAGAAAACCAATGGCCAAAGCCACACCGCCGGAGCATCCACTATATATCAAAAAGGAAGAGAGGGCGCGGCCCCCCAGAGAGACGAGTGCGGCTTTCCAATATGATGAGATGGAAGTCCGACTGATACCAAAAAAGCTATGTGCGATATGAGACCTATTCTTTGGCTTGATAAGGTGATGGATCGCGAAATTGACGATGCTATTATGCTGACCCATTCAGCTAATACGAGAAAGCGAGGCAATGTTTTTCCAACCGGAAGACCAGTCCCTGGCTTTGGAAAACTAATGGACAGCATTCTCCTTACCACAATAAAAAAGCACTACGGCAATGGCGCTAAACCTGCACTCTCATTCATCTCCTGTGAACGAAGAGGCTCTTTTCGCTCTCTACAATCGGGTTGAAACCCGGCTACGAACCGGCTTATAGAAGGATTCCTTTACGTACGGAATTTCTTACTTAACAAAGAAGCGGACTCTTAGGAAGAAGACATTACATAAGGTATAAGGGAAAGAGATAGGATTGAAACTGGAAGACCGAAAGACTAGATCGAAAGCTTAAGCGCTACGGGGATGCGCATCCAAAAGGAGAAAGATTACCTCGCTTAGAAAGACATAGCACAATTGATTAAAGAGCTGTACAATCTAATTAGATATCGGTAATACGATTCAAAAAAGAAGGAGAATTCAAGGACTGAGTCACAAGGCACATTCCCCCGCTTTCACTTACATTAGTCCGAGGAGAGGAACGAAGTAGCTCGACTGAAAGGAGAGGAAAAGAAAAGGAGATTACTGCGGGTCAGCCGGTAAAGAGTCTCAAGGAAAGAAAAAGGCATTGTCCCCTTAGCCGACTTCGACCAAACAAAGATAGGAAGACTTCGACTAAGTCCTCTTGACGACTAAAAGCCAACAATCCCAGGGTTTATAAAAGTTTGGAGATTGAAATCTTAGTTGTTTAGCTTAGGTCCATCAATCAATCTCTCATAAACCCCTAAGCGGAATCTATTAAGCTGAATCCATATGGGGGATCTTTCAATGGAGAAGATCCGTCGACCTAAGACGAAGAGAAAGGTCTATCTATTTTATTTAGTTATTCAGTTAAACCAATGATTCGTTATTGTAACAGATAGCAACAACCATTTCATCCGGCATGCGTATTTTTGATTTTCCAATGGATTTACATCTTTCATTAATGGAAATTTTTTGATGTAGTGAGTAATCACTCTGGTTGTTCGCTGTTCAAGAATTCTTGTTTAGGCAGTTCATACCATCCATACATAATGTTTTGATCTAAGATTTGAATTCTTCCATGTTTCAGCAGTAGTATATTGTTCCATGGAGCTAAGGTCCAAAATATGGAAGAAACTGGTGTTTTCACGACTCTACCACCCAGTCAATTCTGTTCCACTTAATCCCTATTTCATGGCCACATATTTTTCCGGCTAAGGAATGGGAAACCTTTCTCTTGTTACATGAATCCAATTTGCATTTCATCCGGGAAAAGCCATCTTTTTCTCAACAATGGCTTTGTCATTTGATCCAATAGCGTTCCGTTAGATAGGAACAGATTTGATAAATACGGATAACTCTCGGATGGAGTATTAGAACGGAAAAATCCATTAGATAATGAACTATTGGTTCTAAGCCATCTCTGGCGATGAATCAACAACCCGAAGTGCTTTTCTTGCGTATTCTTGATAAACCAGCGTTTATATATAGATGTAGGAAGATCTGTTTGGGAAGTAAGCAGCCCCTTTGACATCTCTTCATCTGCAAAGAATTCTCGATGTGAAAACACAGAGACAAAAGGCTGATCTTTGAATAGGAAAAAGAGTGGATCGGCAGGATCCCAAATGAATTGGCTTATTCGAAAAAAGCCTTGTTCTTTGGAAGATCTATCTCGTGTCTGGTACTGCACGGTTCCACTCTGCAAGAACTCCGAATCATTCTCTTGAAGCTCATCCTCTTCATCATAAATGATCCGCTTGCCCCGAAATGACCTAGCCCAATAGGGAAATCCCAATGAATTGGGCCTTTCGATACAATCAAATAGAAAGCCCCAAGGGCGCCATATTCTAGGAGCCCAAACTATGTGATTGAATAAATCCTCCTCTATCTGTTGCGGGTCGAGGACTCCTTCTCCTTCCCCTTCTTCAAACTCCGATTCGTATTGTTCATAGAGAAATCTCTGATCAACTCTCGAACAAGATCCATTTTTCATCATATCTTAGGGATTCCTTGGTTCGGGCCGAAGAAGCAATGTCACTCGATCATTATCAAATCGACTGCAATCTTTTTCTGTCTGTGAGGATCTCACCAGAGCGCCTTCTACGGCCGAATAGGCCATGAACTAGATCAGAATCATTCTCAACGAGTCCATAAGAAGTGATCCCATTTTTTTCATCTCAAACAAAGACCGCTTTCCTTTGATT